CTAACAAAATGAGTTATGATGATAAAAGAGTGGAATCACCAAAAAAGATTTTGCGGCTATTAAAAAGAAGAAATATTAGACTAATACGTAAATCAAATTATTTTATAAGATTTTCCATTGAAAGAATATATATAAATATCTTTTTATTTATCAGTAATATTCCTAGAATAAATGGACAACGTTTTTTTTATTTTTTTGAATCAAGAAAAAAAGATTTTAATAAATATAGCTCCTATAATTCCTATAATAACTATATTTACAATAATGAAATAAATCAAGAGAAAATTGATAAAACAAATCAAAATATAACGCAGTTTATTTCGACTATAAAAGAGTCACTTTCTAATTCTAATCTTAATAATAAGAACTTACAAACTTTTTGTGACTTATCTTATTTGTCACAAGCATATGTCTTTTACAAATTATCACAAAGCCCGATTTTTAACTTTTTGAATTTATATAAGTTAAGATTAAGATCTGTCTTTCAATATAATGGAGCATCTCTTTTTCTTAAGAATGAAATAAAAAATTATTTCCTTGGAACACAAAAAATATTTCATTTCGAATTGAGACATAAGAACCCCCCCAATTCTGAAATAAATCAATGGAAAAATTGGTTAAAGGGTTATTATCAAAATAATTTATCTCAGTCTAGATTAGTACCACAAAAAAAAAAAAGTAGAAATAGCATAAATCAACACTCTATATTTCAAAATAACCATTTAAACAAATGGGATTCATATGAAGAAAACCCATTAATTAACTTTAAATCTGAAAAAAAAAATGTTAAAAAACAATATATATATGATATTTTATCATATAATTTTATTAATTATGAAGATAAGAAAAACTCGTCTATTTATAGATTACCATTACAAGTAAATCATAACCAAGCGGTTTTTTATAATTACAACGAACATAAACGAAAAATCTTTAATATGCTAGTAGGTATCCCTGTCAATAATTATCTAGTAGAATATAATATTATAAATAGAAAAAAAAGAAAGACCAATTCGGATAGAAAAGATTTTGATTGGATAATTCTCAATTTTTGTCTTAGAAAGAAGATGGATATTAGGGCCTGGATCAATATGGATAGTGACACCAACAGTAATAAATATACTGAGACTAGGGCTAATAATTATCAAATAATTGATAAAATCGACAAGAAAGGTCTTTTTTATCCCACGATTCATCAAAATCAAGAAATGAACCCATCCAATCAAAAAAAAAAACTTTTTGATTGGATGAGAATGAATGAAGAAATACTAAGTTGTCCCATATCGAATCTCGAACTTTGGTTTTTCCCAGAATTTTTGATACTTTATACTTCGTATAAGATTAAACCATGGTACATACCAATCAAATTTCTACTTTTAAATTTTAATGTAAATGAAAATGCCAGTGAAAATAAAAAAACGACAGGAAAGAAAAAACGAGATATTTTTCTATCAATATTTTCAAATGAAAAAAAATATCTTGAATTAGAAAAAAAAAATCAAAATCAAGGAGAAAAAGAATGTACAATCAAAACAGATTTTGAATCAACTCTCTCAAACCAAGAAAAAGATATTGAAGAAAATTATGTAGTATCAAAGATTAAAAAAAATAAAAAACAATCCAGGACCAACATGGAAGCGGAGTTTTATTTCTTACTAAAAAGATATTTGCTTTTTCAATTGAGATGGGACGATTCTTTAAATAAAAAAATGATCGATAACATCAAAATATATTGTTCCCTGCTTAGACCGATAAACCTAAGAGAAATTACTATAGCCTCTATTCAAAGGGGAGAAATAAATCTGGATCTTATAATGATTCAGAAAAATTTCACTCTTACAGAATTGATTAAAAGGGGAATATTACTTATCGAACCAGTTCGTCTGTCTATAAAAAATGAAGGACAATTTATTATGTATCAAACTCTAAGTATCTCGTTGGTTCATAAGAGTAAGCACACAATTAATCAAAGGTACCGCAAAAAAGGCCTTGTTGATACGAAGAATTCTGATGAATTCATTTCAAAACATCAAAAGATGACTGAAAATAGAGACAAAAATCATTATGATTTGTTTGTTCCTGAAAGTATTTTATCCCCTAGACATCGTAAAGAATTGAGAATTCTAATTTGTTTCAATTCTAGGAATAGAAATGGTATGCCTAGCAATGCATTTTTTTGTAATGAAAATAAGGTAAGGAGTCTAGTTTTGAATAAAAGCAAAATAAATCAAAATACACTAATTAAATTAAAGTTCTTTCTTTGGCCTAATTATCGATTAGAAGATTTCGCTTGTATGAATCGCTATTGGTTTGATACCAATAATGGCAGTCGTTTCAGTATGGTAAGGGTACATATGTATCCGCAATTTAAAAATGAACTGAGCCGTGTACTGGAAAAAAGTGAAATAGGGATTGATTTTATTTACCGTACTTTATTGCGTATATGAAGACAAAAAGATGCACACATGTATTGTTTTACATTCCATTATAATACATGATAATAATTCAATGACATATCAATATCTAGAAATGATACAAAAATCTTCTTAGTTTATTGTTAAATTTTAGGTATAATTTTTTATCTTTTGTGAGTGCAGACAACTATCTTTTTTTTTATTTACCTACTCGAATCCAATTTTAAAATTGGGAATTATTAACAAAATTAAGATTATTGTATTGTCTATGCCAAAAAAAAAATGAGTATAATTATTATTATTATTATTGATCAATAAAAATATCTAGCAATAGCAATAAAGGCCGGCGGGGGGGAAGATTTCATTTTATGGTAAAAAAATCATTCATTTCGGTTATTTCAAACGAAGAAAAAGAAGAAAACAGGGGGTCTGTTGCATTTCAAATACTAAGCCTCAGTAATAGGATACTCAAACTTTCTTCCCATTTGGAATTGCACAGAAAAGACTATTTATCTCAGAAAGGCCTCCGTAAAATTTTGGGAAAACGCCAAAGGATGCTGTCTTATTTGTCAAAGAAAAATAAAATACGTTATAAAGAATTAATTAATCAGTTAGATATTCGGGAATCAAAAACACGTTAATTTTAATTTGAAGAGGCTTTTTGAATTATTGAATTATTTGATTTATTAGATCTTGACTTTTATTTTAATGAACTTATTTTCGCTTTTCAGTAATTTATGAAAGAATGAATCGAGGAAAAAGAGAACCTTATGAATATACCAGCTACAAGAAAAGACCTCATGATAGTAAATATGGGTCCCCACCACCCATCAATGCATGGTGTTCTTCGCCTCATTGTTACTCTCGATGGTGAAGATGTTATTGACTGTGAACCAATATTAGGATATTTACACCGAGGAATGGAAAAAATTGCGGAAAACCGAACAATTATACAATATCTGCCTTATGTAACACGTTGGGATTATTTAGCTACTATGTTCACAGAAGCAATAACGGTAAATGGACCGGAGTTGTTGGGAAATATCCAAGTGCCTAAAAGAGCCAGCTATATAAGAGCAATTATGTTGGAGTTGAGTCGTATAGCTTCTCATCTGTTGTGGCTTGGTCCTTTTATGGCAGATATTGGGGCGCAGACTCCTTTCTTCTATATTTTTAGAGAAAGAGAATTAGTATATGATCTATTTGAAGATGCCACCGGTATGAGAATGATGCATAATTATTTTCGTATCGGAGGAGTAGCGGCTGATTTACCTCATGGCTGGATAGATAAATGTTTAGATTTTTGCGATTATTTTTTAATAGGAGTTACTGAATATCAAAAACTTATTACCCGAAATCCTATTTTTTTAGAACGAGTTGAAGGAGTAGGCATTATTGGTAGAGAGGAAGTAATAAATTGGGGTTTATCAGGACCAATGTTACGAGCTTCTGGAATACAATGGGATCTTCGTAAAGTTGATCGTTATGAATGTTACGACGAATTTGATTGGGAAGTACAGTGGCAAAACGAAGGAGATTCACTAGCTCGTTATCTAGTCCGAATTGGTGAAATGACAGAATCCATAAAAATTATTCAACAAGCTCTAGAAGGAATTCCGGGGGGGCCATATGAGAATTTAGAAATCCGATACTTTGATAGAGAAAGGAATCCAGAATGGAATGATTTTGACTATCGATTTATTAGTAAAAAACCTTCTCCTACATTTGAATTGCCGAAACAAGAACTCTATGTGAGAGTTGAAGCCCCAAAGGGAGAATTGGGAATCTTTTTGATAGGAGATCTGAGTGGGTTTCCTTGGAGATGGAAAATTCGTCCGCCGGGTTTTATCAATTTGCAAATTCTTCCTCAGTTAGTTAAAAGAATGAAATTGGCTGATATTATGACAATATTAGGTAGCATAGATATCATTATGGGAGAAGTTGATCGTTAAAATGATAATTGATACACCAGAAGTACAAGATATTAATTCTTTTTCTAGATTCGAATTTTTAAAAGAGACCTATGGAATTATATGGACCCTTATTCCTATTTTTACTCCTGTATTGGGAATCACAATAGGTGTACTAGTAATTGTATGGTTAGAAAGAGAGATATCCGCAGGGATACAGCAACGTATTGGACCTGAATACGCCGGACCTTTGGGAGTTCTTCAAGCTTTAGCAGATGGGTCAAAGCTACTTTTCAAAGAAAATATTTTTCCATCTAGAGGAGAAACTCTTTTATTCAGTATCGGACCATCCATTGCGGTTATATCCATTTTAGTAAGCTATTCAGTAGTTCCTTTTAGTTCTCACCTTGTTTTAGTGGATCTAAATATCGGTGTTTTTTTATGGATTGCCATTTCAAGTATCGCTCCCATCGGCCTTCTTATGTCAGGATACGGTTCAAATAATAAATATTCTTTTTTAGGTGGTCTACGAGCTGCTGCTCAATCGATTAGTTATGAAATACCATTAACTTTATGTGTATTATCAATATCTCTACGTGCGATTCGTTAAGATATAAAGTGGTCTCTATTCCTTCCTTTCTAGGAAAAAAGGTGGAATAATTTGAGTAAATATCTTCATTTTTTATTCATTATTCAGATGGATGAACTAAATCAGATAGTTATATGAGTGAAAGAAAACAGCTTATATAATATATAAATTCGCAGTAAAAAAAGTGAGTCTCATTTTCTATGTATAAGAGTTAGAGAGTTGAGCGGAAATAAACATAAGCATAAGAAAGCGGTTGCCCCAAGATTGGGTGATTCGTCATCCTGACTTGAAGCGGGTTCAAAAGATCAACCATAGTGAGTTTTCACTATCCTTTGTATGTATTCTCATACATGTATTACCTTAACGGATGATTGAACAAAAACGAGTGGATGGTTAGAAACACCAAGATACACAAAGGATTAGTAATGAAGATTATGTAAAAGAATATTTCTGCATAATATACAAAGAATATTAATTGAGGCTTTATGTTGGTAGAAATGATCAGGCAGTACTCCCGATGATTCCGATCCAGAGTATGCTCCTATTCGTCGATTAAATAAATGACTATTGGAAACGAAATAATCCTTTATTGATTTCTTTTTTATTTTGTAAGTCTCCTTTTTCCAGAAACAGAAAGAAGAATAGAAACGAAAAAAAGATTTTTTTAGTCTTTCTTTATACTTTTATCCTTTCCTTTCTATATCCATATTTATATAGATATAGATAGAATTCATATCATAACTTCTAAATTAATGTATAATTCTTTTTCATAAGTGAAAAGGACGAATTATTTCAATTTTTATAAGTTAGAAAGAGTATTTCATTGAAGAAATAAGTTATTACTCAACAAAGAAAAATTGAAATTATTATTGAAATCATTAAATAAAGGATGAGATCAATTCAGAAGTACTTTGATTTTTCTATTTTTCATTATTATATTATTATATATATATAATAATGAAAGCAGAACAGACAGAATTAAATTGGTCTAATTCGGGATCGTACAATAAATTTTTACCTTATCCATCGTATAAACATATCAAGATAAAATAATATTGACCTGATCCCTAGATTTATTTATGGTCCTCAAGGAGCCGTATGCGGTGAAAATCTCATGTACGGTTCTGGACTAGCGATGGTAACAGTGATGGTATCACCGACTATGATTATCTAATAGTTCAAGTACAGTTGATATAGTTGAGGCACAATCAAAATATGGTTTTTGGGGATGGAATTTGTGGCGTCAACCTATAGGGTTTATTATTTTTCTAATTTCTTCCCTAGCAGAATGTGAAAGATTACCTTTTGATTTACCAGAAGCAGAAGAAGAATTAGTAGCAGGTTATCAAACCGAATACTCGGGTATCAAATTTGGTTTATTTTACGTTGCTTCCTATTTAAACCTATTAGTTTCTTCATTATTTGTAACAGTTCTTTACTTGGGCGGTTGGAATATCTCTATTCCGTACATATTTGTTTTTGATTTTTTTGAAATAAATAAAACATATGGTGTTTTTGAACCGACAATTAGTATGTTTATTACATTAGCTAAAACTTATTTGTTCTTGTTCATTCCTATCACAACAAGATGGACTTTACCTAGGCTAAGAATGGACCAGCTATTGAATCTTGGCTGGAAATTTCTTTTACCTATTTCTCTCGGTAATCTATTATTAACAACTTCTTCCCAACTCTTTTCACTGTAAAAGAAGATGATATCCTATATTCTCAACTTGGATCAAACAAGAGAAATAAACAAACATAAAATTATTCATAATATATTCACAATATGTTCCCTATGATAACCGGGTTCATGAATTATGGTCAACAAACAGTACGAGCTGCAAGGTACATAGGTCAGAGTTTCATGATTACCTTATCCCACGTAAATCGTTTACCCATAACTATTCAATATCCTTATGAAAAGGTAATCGCCACGGAGCGTTTCCGCGGTCGAATCCATTTTGAATTTGATAAATGTATTGCTTGTGAAGTATGTGTTCGTGTCTGCCCTATAGATCTGCCCGTCATTGATTGGAAATTGGAAACTGATATTCGCAAGAAACGATTACTTAATTACAGTATTGATTTCGGAATCTGTATATTTTGTGGTAACTGTGTTGAGTATTGTCCAACAAATTGTTTATCAATGACTGAAGAATATGAACTTTCTACTTATGATCGTCACGAATTGAATTATAATCAAATTGCCCTAGGTCGTTTACCAATGTCAGTAATTGACGATTATACAATTCGAACAATTTTGAATTCTCCTCAAATAAAAAAATAAATAAATCCTTGATGAAAAAAAGATCTTGAATTACTGGGGGTCATTAAATAAATGAGTTTTTTCCTTTTGTTTGGTCTCAATAACTACAAACCTCAACTATTGATTGGTTAGTAAGAAGTACGTCGTAATTTGGATTGAAAATTAATTATCATTAATTACTATATCTGACATTATTTCGAAATGTATAGTTTCGTATTCGAACTACTCTATTCAGACTCTATTCATATAAAACATGAAATTAGTCCAATAACTGTACCCCACATTAATTCACACCCCTTAGGATTTAATTCAATTAGAAATTTCTTATGAATCATCAACAATTTTTTCTGGTCTGGTCTCAATAAGGTCATGAAAAACATTTCGATTTATTTACCTCTTATTTTACATATAATGGATTTGCCTGGACCAATACATGATTTTCTTTTAGTCTTTCTGGGATTAGGTCTTATCTTAGGAGGTATAGGAGTAGTATTACTTAACAACCCAATTTATTCTGCCTTTTCGCTGGGATTAGTTCTTGTTTCTATATCTTTATTATATATTCTATCAAATTCATATTTTGTAGCCGCCGCACAACTCCTTATTTACGTGGGAGCTATAAATGTTTTAATCATATTTGCTGTGATGTTCATGAATGGTTCAGAATATTACAAAGATTTTAATCTTTGGACCGTTGGGAATGGGTTTACTTTGCTGATTTGTACAAGTATTTTTGGTTTACTAATAACTACTATTACGGATATATCATGGTACGGGATTATTTGGACTACAAGATTAAACCAGATTATAGAACACGATTTGATAAGTAATAGTCAACAAATTGGAATTCATTTATCAACGGATTTTTTTCTTCCATTTGAATTCATCTCGATAATTCTTTTAGCGGCTTTGATAGGTGCAATTACCGTGGCGCGCCAATAATAAATCTATAAAATTGGTAACAGCAATCCAAAATAAACTCCATTCTGTGTTATCACAATTATTTACCTTCAATTAGAATTTAAAATTGTTTATGTTTAAAATATAAAATAAAAATTCTTTTATTTGATCTATTACCAATATATTTCTTTCTTCCGTACTTTTTTTATATTATAGTCATTTTCTATTATTGTTCATATTATATTGAAATGAATCGAAATTGATAAGGAGTTGGTCAATGATGCTCGAACATGTACTTGTTTTGAGTGCCTACTTATTTTTTATCGGTATCTATGGATTGATCACCAGCCGAAATATGGTTAGAGCTCTTATGTGTCTTGAACTTATACTGAACGCGGTTAATATAAATTTCGTAACATTTTCTGATTTTGTTGATAGTCGCCAATTAAAAGGAAATATTTTCTCCATTTTTGTTATAGCCATTGCAGCCGCCGAAGCAGCCATTGGACCAGCTATTGTTTCGTCAATTTATCGTAACAGAAAATCAACTCGTATCAATCAATCGAATTTGTTGAATAAGTAGTATGAATGATCAGTAGTAATATAAATGATAAGTAGTATTAACCATACAAATTAGAATATTCATAAATTCGAATTTAGTATGTATTATACATAATGTATGATCATGTTTGCGAAAATATAAGAAATCAAAGTATCTTAGTTCTCTCCCATGAGTCGAGCCGGAAGTAGATTGATTATAAAGATTCTGGCAAATATAAATCATTGATTCATCTGGTATCTAAATATATGATTCATTTACATACAAGTTTACTAGATCGAAAATTTATTATTAAAAAAGAAAAAAAAAGATTATAGATCCAATGTCACATTCAGTAAAGATTTATGCTACGTGTATAGGGTGTACTCAATGTGTCCGAGCTTGCCCCACAGATGTATTAGAAATGATACCTTGGGATGGGTGTAAAGCTAAACAAATTGCTTCTGCTCCAAGAACAGAGGACTGTGTGGGTTGTAAAAGATGTGAATCTGCCTGTCCAACGGATTTCTTGAGTGTTCGAGTTTATTTGTGGCATGAAACAACTCGAAGTATGGGTCTAGCTTATTGATACTTTCCAAAAACCTACTTGAATACGACTACAATTTTATTTTTTTTGCCTTTACCGACAAAAACCCGTGCTCAATCTCAATATATAATATATTGAGATTGAGCACGGGTTTTTCTGGTCCAAGTGTATCTTGTTTTTACCACGAATTATTTTCCTTGGTTAACGATAATTGTAGTTTTGCCAATATTTGCAGGTTCCCTAATTTTCTTTTTTCCTCATAGAGGAAATAAGGTAATTAGGTGGTATACTCTTTGTATATGTATAATCGAACTCCTTCTAACAACCTATGCATTCGGTTATCATTTCCAATTGGACGATCCATTAATCCAACTGACAGAGGATTATAAATGGATCGATTTTTTGGATTTTTCCTGGAGATTGGGAATAGATGGAATTTCGATAGGACCTATTTTGCTAACGGGGTTTATCACTACTTTAGCTACTTTAGCGGCTCGGCCAATTACTCGAGAATCCCGAGTATTCCATTTCCTGATGTTAGCAATGTATAGCGGTCAAATAGGACCATTTTCTTCTCAAGACCTTTTACTTTTTTTCATCATGTGGGAATTAGAATTAATTCCAGTTTATCTACTTCTAGCGATGTGGGGAGGAAAGAAACGTTTGTATTCAGCTACAAAATTTATTTTGTATACTGCAGGAAGTTCCGCCTTTTTATTAATGGGAATTCTAGGTATTTGTTTATCTGGTTCTAATGAACCAACATTAAATTTTGAAACATCAGCTAATCAATCGTATCCTGTAGCACTCGAAATGCTATTCTATATTGGATTTTTTATTGCTTTTGCTGTCAAATCGCCGATTATACCCTTACATACCTGGTTACCAGACACTCATGGAGAGGCACATTACAGTACTTGTATGCTTCTAGCTGGAATTTTATTAAAAATGGGAGCGTATGGATTGATTCGGATCAATATGGAATTATTACCTCACGCACATTCTATATTTTCTCCTTGGTTGATGATAGTCGGCACAATTCAAATAATCTATGCAGCTTCAACATCTCCTGGTCAACGTAATTTAAAAAAAAGAATAGCTTATTCCTCTGTATCTCATATGGGTTTCATAATTATAGGACTTGGTTCTATAAACGATACAGGACTTAATGGAGCCATTTTACAAATAATTTCTCATGGATTTATTGGCGCGGCGCTTTTTTTCTTGGCAGGAACGAGTTATGATAGAATACGTCTTGCTTATCTCGATGAAATGGGTGGAATGGCTATCACAATTCCAAAAATATTTACGACTTTCAGTATCTTATCAATGGCTTCTCTTGCATTACCGGGCATGAGCGGTTTTGTTGCAGAATTAATAGTATTTTTTGGAATACTTACTAGCCAAAAATATCTTTTAATGACAAAAATACTAATTACTTTTGTAATGGCAATTGGAATGATATTAACTCCTATTTATTCATTATCTATGTTACGACAGATGTTCTATGGATACAAGCTTTTTACTGCGACAAACTCTTATTTTGTCGATTCTGGGCCGCGAGAATTTTTTGTTTCGATCTCTATTCTTTTACCCGTAATAGCTATTGGTATTTATCCAGATTTCGTTTTCTCATTATCAGTTGACAAAGTCGAAGCTCTTCTATCTAATTCTTTTTATCCATCATTTTTGTGAGTAAACCAAAAAAGCAAACATAAATCAATCATATGATTTTTAAAAGTGTTTGTTCGACACTTAAAAATAAGTCCTTTTTCTTCTCCTAAGTTTGAGTAAAATAAATTGGAAGTTTATTATAACCAGGTATGTAATCCACGGAGAACCCTTTGAATCAAATCAAAGGGTTCTCCCTGGATTACACGAAGTTTTATTTTATACACTTATGCTGTCTTATGTTTATTTTCTATTTATCAAGTCCTTTCTTTATCTTTAATTCAATTAGATGTTAATGTAAATGAACCATAACTATGCAATCCTATTCCTAATAAATTAACCCCAAAATAGCATATCCAAATTATAAAAAAGCCCATCGAGGCTACAATTGCGGAATTTACACTTTCAATATTTTTATTTGTTCGAGTATGTAAATAAATCGAAAATAGGGTCCACGTAATAAATGCCCAAGTTTCCTTCGGATCCCAATTCCAATATGATCCCCATGCTTCATTAGCCCATACTGCTCCCGAAAGAATACCTATGGTTAAAAAGATAAACCCTAGACTAATAATACGATAACTCCAAAGATCCAATTGTTGAATCAATTGAAACCTGTAATAATTCCTAGAAGAAAGAAAAAAAGTGTTTGGTAAAAGATTATTTTTTTCTCTCACGTATTGAATCTCGCCCAGGGAAAACGACTCATTTACGAGATTATTGATTTTACTAAAAATCCTTAGGAATTTTCGAAATGTAATGACTAGAAGAGCTAGTGATAATAATGATCCGCATAAAAGAGCTGCATAGCCCAATACCATCATACTTACGTGCATCATTAACCAATGGGATTGGAGAGCTGGTACTAATATTTCGGATTGATTCATTTCAGTTAAAAGGCCCGAAGTAGCAAAACCTTGGGTAAAAATAGCACTTGGCGTGGTTATTGCGTTTAAATTTAAATAGTTTTTATACTTTTTAAAATACGGAACCATATGAATAATGGAGAAACTCCATGAAAGAAAGATTAATGATTCATATAAATTACTTAATGGTAAATATCCTAAATAAATCCAACGAGTAATTAATAATCCTGTTATACAGAAAAAAGTAGTCATCATCCCCTTTTCTGACGAATCATATAGTCCTACGATTTCATCGACTAATAAGGTTATCAAATGAATTGTAATTACAATTGAAACGACCGAAAAGGATATATGAGTTAATATATGCTCTAAAGTTGAAAATATCATAAACAATTTTAAATTAAAATAAAGGAAAGTTCCTCAATTCTCAATTTTTAGGATAGGAATTAAAATTGGGAATTGAATTCCATATAGGACTTATTCTTTTCGAATATGTCATGCCGCCACTCGGACTCGAACCGAGATGCTCTAGCACTGCTTCCTAAGAGCAGCGTGTCTACCGATTTCACCATAGCGGCTTGTTCTAAATTATAATAACCTATTTTTATTCAATCGTCGAGATTGAAGTAGTCAATTCAATATATATTATATATATTTAGGAAAGAATTTAGGAAAGATTAAAATAAAAATTGTTGAATAAAAACTTTTTTTAAAATTAGAATTTTAACGTAACGATTTTAATAATAATCCGTATTTTTATTGGTCTATTTTTTAGTTATAGTGTTAGAATGTTCGTTTTATTTAACTTAACTACTGGGATTTTAAAATACTTTATTTTTATTTTTTTATGCTCGAATAAAATCTAACTGGTGTAACTGGATAGTTATAACCTCACCTCAATCTATGGATTGAACTCAAAACGTTCTTTATGACTTGCATTTTCTTTTGACTTAGTTTTTTAATAATTCATTTCTTACTGATTTATTTTATGAATCTTAAAAAATGCATTTTTTCGATGACATAAAAATAGGATTTTTATGTATCACGATTTTGTTAATATATGCAGGGGATTGTAACTCTTTGCATAGCTTTGTATTAAATGTCAGTGTTGGTTTTAATTGTGTAAAGAATTTGTCTTAAGATTTAGCAAACAAAATATTGGTAGGTTTTGGGCCAGGCTAGGTATATTATGTAATAAAAAATTTCAACTTCTATCATAAGTATATCGTATTTCATATCATAATTGTAGCGTACTTAAAAAAAAATCATTTTTATTTTATAAATCAATTTATGTATATTACTTAGGTATATATTTCTATATTAATTATAGAAATATATATTTGTTGATTGATCTTTCAGTGGAAACATAGGGTCTAAAATTGGTGTATTTTTTATATAATCGTATTTTTAGTATAATCACTTAAAAAAGGGTTTTTCTTAATTGAATTTGCTTAAATTAAAAATTAGGGATATATAGTAATAATAATTTATAGAAAAAAAGAAAAGGTTTAGAGAATTTTAAAACACATTTTAAACTTAATTAATTAATTTTGACTACAAATTATATATATATATTCTTCTATAATTAGTTTAATTAAGTATAAATTAAGTATATTAGATATACTAAATACTATAGTTATTATTTTATGGTATAAAATAATAAAAGAGAAAAATCTTTTATTCTTGAATCGATGGATGGGGATTCTTATTTTCCCCACCCTAAAAACAATAAAGCATATTCAAAAGAAACGTTAATCCTGTGCTTGCGTTTATTCTTTTTTCAAACAAAAGAGTATAGTATTATAATTTATATTTAAATTATTTAAATTTAGTAGACACAAGAATCCTTTTTTATTATAAAAGCGAAACCACTTCAATTTACTATTGCTATTGATTCGGTCAAAACAAAACATTAGAGAATATCCATTTTTCCTTTTATTTCTATTTAGATATTTTTTATTCTATATATTTATATATATTAATAGATAATAGAATACATAAATTTATAATATATAATTATATAATTTATAATAGAATTATAAAATATAATTATTAAGTTAATATAATTTATAGTTTTTATAATCTTTTGAGTATTATTTAAAATTAATATTTTATTTTATATAAATTAAGTATTTGTATTTTATTTTAAAGTCTAAAATATTAATTTTCATTCTAAAATTCTAAAATGTAGTACTATAATTACTTAAGAATTTACTTAAGAATATAATACAAATTTTTATAAATTTTTTTTTTTTTTTTAACTTATAAAAAATTATAAAAATTTCCAATTATAAACAAATAAGACTGACTGCTTTTCGAGTCAGAACAACTCAGATTATTCCAATCTTTGATTATTTATTTGTTGCATAAAAAAAACTTTTTGAATTCCTTGTAGAAAGAGATTTACCTAACGAAAAAGCTTTCAATGCTGCCCAATATCCTTTCTTTTTCCAAATATTTTTACGAATCCGCTTTTTTGAGATAGAAGTACGTTTTTTCGGAACTGCCATTAAAAATTATAATAAGTTTTTAATCCCTATAGTTGGATGTCAAAGACATCTATTGTTCAAAACCAATTGTTTTTTTTTCTTATTAATTATCTAGCTATCTATTTATTTTCTAGATTGTACTCCCTTCATAAAAATATGAATATAGAAAAATCGCGTAATTAAATAAATAAAAAAAGTACGGGGAACAAAAAAAATAATAAAATAAAAAAGATTTTTCTTTTTTCTATTCCCGACAATATCGAATAATTCATATTTAGTTTATTGGTCCTCTTATATCCTCAGTCAAACCCATATCTATAAAATTGAAATTTGCTATGCCATATAAATCTAATAGATTAACGTTGATATGATAATCAAATAAAAACAAAAAATACAAACAAAAAGATTATACCTTTCTTTATATCTCTATTTTATATCTCTGTCTAGTTTCTTTTTGTCGTCCTACATTGATTTATAGGTAATAAAAAGGGCAAAAATACATAATAAAAAAGATCCAAAGTTTTACTAAACCAACCCCTTGTATTAAATTAATATAAAAAAATAAAAAAATATTAAATCTAAGTAAAAAAATTACTATTTTTTTTCTTTTCTATGAATTATTAATTTAATTGGTCAAGCTCCCAAAAAGAGCAAGAGTATATATAATTTTAATTTTAAAATGTGCAAGAGACTAGTACTTAATCTGTTATCTCGTAAAAACTAAAAACGCCAAGATAAATAATTTTCTAAAAGATATCTTAGTAATTCCTCCTTATTAATTTTATGTTAAAGTTAAATTTTGGATGTCAGAGTTTGGAGATCAGAGCCTTTTTTAAAAAAATAAAAGTCTAATATTAAAATTATATTACAATAAAAGACAATCAATTAGTTCCAAAATAAATTTTCAGAATAACCCCAAAAGAAATAACTTTATTGGGGATAAGTTAGTTTTTTTTTTCTGATTCAGATCAAATACTGGTTTTGGTATAATTATTTATCTTTGCTTTATCAATATATAAATTAGTGTAATACGAAATAATAATGAAAATGGAAATATCCATTTTCATTTTTTGGATATTCATCAAATTTGACTTAATAATAATATAATAATTGAATATTAATATTTAATATCAATATTACTATATAGTACTCTTTTTTCATCGTTTTCAATAGTAATTTGTTCATATCATTTGACAAATTTGAACTTCTTTATTTGAAATATTTAAAATAGTTGAAAAAGATTCAGAATAATTATAAGATTCTAGATTTTATTTTGTCTATTTTAAGTTTTTATTTTATTAACTGACCCCTTATCATTTCAAAAGAAATAAGAACCGGTAAATCAGAAACAATTAATTAAGATAAAAATAAAAAGACTTTTTTTAATTTATTTTTATGGAATATATATATCAATATTCATGGATTATAGCTTTAATCTCACTTCCAGTTCCGATATTAATAGGAGTAGGACTTTTACTTTTTCCAACGGCAACAAAAGATCTTCGCCGTATGTGGGTTTTTCCAAGTGTTTTATTGTTAAGTATAGTTATGCTTTTTTCAACTTATCTAGTTATTCAACAAATAAATAAACCTTCTATCTATCTATCTATATGGTCGTGGACTATAAATAATGACTTTTCTTTAGAATTTGGCTATTTGGTTGACCCACTTACTTCTATTATGTTAATATTAATTACTACTGTTGGAGTTTTGGTTCTTATTTATAGTGACAATTATATGTCTTATGATCAGGGATATTTGCGATTTTTTGCTTATATTAGTTTATTCATTACTTCAATGGTAGGATTAGTTACTAGTTCTAATCTAATACAAATTTATTTTTTTTGGGAATTAGTTGGAATGTGTTCTTATCTATTAATAGGTTTTTGGTTCACACGACCTACTGCAGCAAATGCTTGTCAAAAAGCTTTTGTAACTAATCGTGTCGGAGATTTTGGTTTATTATTAGGAATTTTAGGTTTTTATTGGATAACGGGCAGTTTAGAATTTCGGGGTTTGTTTGAAATATTCAATAACTTGGTTTCTAATAATGAGGTTAATCATTTATTTGCTACTTTGTGTGCTTTTCTATTATTTGCTGGTGCAATTGCTAAATCTGCCCAATTTCCCCTTCATGTATGGTTACCCGATGCTATGGAAGGGCCTACCCCTATTTCAGCTCTTATACATGCTGCTACTATGGTAGCGGCTGGAATTTTTCTTGGAGCTCGGCTTCTTCCGCTTTTCATAGTTATACCTTATATAATGAATCTAATAGCTTTGATAGGTATAATAACATTATTTTTAGGGACCACTTTAGCTCTTGCTCAAAAGGATATTAAGAGGGGTTTAGCTTATTCTACAATGTCTCAATTGGGTTATATGATGTTGGCTCTAGGTATGGGTTCTTATCGGGCTGCTTTGTTTCATTTGATTACTCATGCTTATTCCAAAGCATTGTTGTTTTTAGGATCTGGATCTATTATTCATTCAATGGAAACTATTGTTGGCTATTCTCCAGATAAAAGTCAGAATATGATTCTTATGGGGGGTTTAAAAAAACATGTACCAATTACAAAAACATCTTTTTTATTAGGTACACTTTCTCTTTGTGGTATTCCACCTCTTGGATGTTTTTGGTCCAAAGATGAAATTCTTAATGATAGTTGGTTGTATTCACCAATTTTTGCAATAATAGCTTTTTCCACAGCGGGATTAACTGCATTTTATATGTTTCGGATCTATTTACTTACTTTTGAGGGACATTTCAATGTTTATTTTCAAACTTACAGTGATAAAAAACGAAGTTCTGTTTATTCAATATCTTTATGGGGGAGAGAAGAGCAAAAGTGGATTAAAACAAAATTTCACTTATTACCTTTATTAACCATGAATAATAACAAAAGGACTTCTTTTTTTTTTTTTTTAAAGAAATATTCAATTAATAGAAATGTAAGAAATATGAGGGGACCTATTATTACTATTCCTAATTTCGGTACTAAGAACATTTTCTCTTATCCTAATGAGTCGGCCAATACTATGCTATTTGTTATGCTTGTATTAGGTCTATTTACATTCTTCATTGGAATTATAGGAATTCCTTTCTTCAATCAATTCAATCAAGAAGGAATGCAGTTGGATATATTAACAAAATTATTAACTCCGTCTATAAACCTTTTATATCAAAATAAAAAATTTTTGATGGATTGGGATTGGTATGAATTTATAACAAATGCAATTTTTTCAGTTAGTATAGCTTCTTTCGGAATTCTTATAGCGTCCTTTTTATATAATCCTTGTTATTCAT